TTGTCTTGGAGGAAATCAGTCCTGTCAAAAGATTAAAAATCTCTCACCTTTGCTCGGTCACCAAAACAAAAAAAAATGATAAATGTAACTCCTCTAATAAATAAAAAGATAAAGGGAGTGAAGAAAGAATACTTTGTTCTTGAGGGGGACAAAGTAAACTTTAAATAGAAAGAATAGAAAAATTTTAAATAGAAAAAAAGACTCAAAAGAGCTGCTAGGATCGGAAAAATAAAGTATATATACCATAAGTCATTAGCCAAAGCATTCTTTAAAATCCCTCATTTTCCAATAAATATAGTAAAAGGGGGTAGGCCTCTTAGTCTAAGAACTGAAATCCCAATTATCAAATCGTCTGCCAAAAAACAAAATAGTATTAAAATAAAAAATGTGATACAATAAATAAAAAAATAAACTCACAATCTACCAAAAACAGAGCCAAAACAAGCCCATCCAGTATGGGCAATAGAAGAACTCCCTAGTATAGCCCGAAATGACGTCTGGTTTAAACCAATCAGCGATCCAATTAAGGCCCTGACTCCTCCAAAGATTAAAATAAACACACAAAACCAATCAAAGTTCTCACAAAAATTAATAATAAAAGCCAAAGGAGGAATTTTTTGTCATCCTAAAAGAACAAATATAGGTATCCAATTTAGTCCCGACACTACTCTCGGGACCCAAAAATGTATAGGGAAAATACCTAATTTTGTAAACAATCTTATAATAAAAATAAAATAAAAAACCCAAAACGATATAAATCCCAAAAAAACTATAGCTCCCCCAAACATTAAAAGACCTCTCCCTAAAGCTTGAATACAAAAATATTTTATAGCAGATTCTTTCCTTAATGAAGAGAAAAGTCTATCTCTTATTAATAAAGGGATAGCCCCTAAAAACCTTAATTCTATCCCAACTCAGCAAATAATTCAATTAGATGAAGAAATTCTGACAATCGGCCCCAAAACTAATATAATTAAAAATAAAAGACTTCCAGAAGACATCCAAGCAGCAGAACAAAAGTTTGTTCTTTAATTTACCAACATCAATGATACCCGTTCAACCCGGCGGCTGCTCCTGTTAGGTATAGTAAAAATTGTATAAAAAATAAACAATTAATTCTTCCTATTTATGGGACATCCTTTTCACTTAGTAGAATATAGCCCCTGACCTTTATTAAATTCTTTTGCGGTTCTCTGTATACCCACGGGATTGGTATATTATATCCGAACAGGAGACCTAATACTAATAACTGCAGGGGCCATAATAGTTACATTCATTTCTTATTTATGATGACGAGATGTAGTTCGAGAATCAACTTTTCAAGGGCATCATTCATCCTATGTTGTATCTGGGTTAAAAGCTGGATTTATTTTATTCATTGTTTCAGAGGTCTGTTTCTTTTTTTCTTTTTTTTGAGCATATTTTCATAGAAGATTAGCACCAACATTAGAGATTGGGTCAGTGTGACCTCCAGTAGGAATTAGAACTTTATCCCCCTTCCAGGTACCCCTACTTAATACGTCAGTCCTTTTGTTATCTGGGGTTAGAGTAACATGAACTCATCACAGTTTGGAAAAGGGTAATAAAACAAGAGCTTTACAAGGACTATTTCTTACTTTAGCGTTAGGGTTTTATTTTTTGTGATTACAATATGGAGAATATAGAGAAACACCCTTTTCTATCGCAGATAGTGTGTATGGTTCCGCTTTCTTTATTGCAACTGGATTTCACGGTATACATGTTATAGTAGGGGCTTCCTTTTTAACTGTTTGTTTTCTCCGGATACTAACATTACACTTTGATAAAGGGCATCATTTCGGGTTTCTTGCAGCTGCCTGATATTGGCATTTCGTAGATGTAGTATGATTATTTTTATATGTAAGAATCTACTGATGAGGTTCTTTCTAGAATAGCTTAAAATAAAGCACTGACTTTGTAACTCAGAGATAAACTAAACCTTTTCTAGATTTTTTTTCTTTAGCTGTAATTATAGAAAACCTAAAAAACTAAATAAAATAAACAATCCTGATTTTAGAATTAGAAATAAAGGAAACAAATGACCTGAGAGACCTACTATTCTGTACCTTTTTAAAGGAATCCCTCCTAAAAAGTACCTTGAAAAGGCCCCATGATTTATTGATCTGTATAAGTATATGTTGTATCTTGCTCTAAAAAAAATTATTAGACCCATACATAGCACTAGCCAAAAATTGTTATTTCAAAGAGGGGAAATAATTACTATTTCTCCTATTAAATTTAATGTTGGGGGACATGCCATGTTAATACAACAAAAAATGAACCAAAATACTCTTAAAACAGGGTATACTTGCAATATTCCTTTTATGTAAGGAATATTACGGGTATGTCTTTTTTTGTAAGAAAAATAAGCCAAACAAAACATAGCCGAAGATGAAAACCCATGAGCTATTATTGTAATAATAGCTCTGGCAATACCTCAAGTAGAGTCTATAAGAATACCTGCTGAGACAATTCTCATATGGCCAACAGAAGAATAGGCAACCAGAGATTTTACATCTACTTGACGAAGGCATATTATAGTAGCTAAAAACCCACCTCATATTCTTAAGCAGATAATTATTCTCTGATAATTATCCAATGTCATATTGAAACAAAAAACTATCTGTATCATTCCAAATCCGCCTAGTTTTAAAAGAATTCCAGCCAAAATCATTGACCCAGCCAGTGGTGCTTCTACATGGGCCTTAGGTAACCATAAATGCACACCATATATTGGCAGCTTGACTAGGAATGCCCCATATAATAATAAACCTGCCATTCCCTTAAATAATGGACTTCTTAAATGAAGAATATAGGTTTCTGTAGTCGCTATTGTAGAACAATGTCAAAGAATAATAACCAATAGAGGTAAAGAAGCTCCTACTGTATACATTATTATATAAGTTCCAGCCTGTAATCGTTCAGGCTGATACCCTCAACCAATAATTAAGATCAAAGTAGGAATTAAGGATGCCTCAAAAAAAATATAAAATATTACAATATTAGATCTAGAAAAAGCCAAAACTAAAACAAATGATAAAGATACCAAACATAAAGTATAAGGTCATGAACCTTTTTCCTCCGGTGTACATATCAATGATAATAAGCAAAGTAAACATGATAAAAAAACTAATAGTCTAGAAAATGTTGAGGTAAGAAAAAAAGTATCTAAAGCTACTGAAAAATTTAAATTTAGTTGCATTAGCCCAATTAAACTAGCCAAAGTGAGACCAACTAATGATACTCTTCAATTTATTAAAAAAAAAGAAATTAAAATTACAGAAACAACTTCAACCATATTTGAAGATGGAAAATTATAATTTCCCAAACTCAAGTTAGCAGCCTAAGTTTTATATCTCCAAAAACCTTTTTTGTTATTATAAAGGTTTTGAAAGCCTTTGAGGAGAAAGTTTTCTCAACAATTTACGTAAATACTCTTCTTATTAAACATTAAATCAAAAGCCGTAAAAAGTGTTAATACTCTCTATTATTTTTTCTTCTTTACTATCAGCTATTTTAATTATTGTGTACTACTGAACCAATTATGTCTCTTCTTGTGATCTAAGAGAAAAATTAACTGCTTTTGAGTGTGGGTTTGATCCCCTAAGAAAAATACGTTCACCCTTTTCTACTCGTTTCTTTCTACTAGTAGTGTTATTTCTCATTTTTGACGTAGAAATTGCTCTACTGTTTCCTGTGTTAAGAATGTTCGCCAACGGGGTAACATTTTTTATAACAGGAACTTTAATGTTATTTTTATTTATTTTGTTGTTTGGTATATTTCATGAATGGAATGAGGGAGCTTTAGACTGGTTCAGCAATTAATTAGATAAGCTAAACTTTAAGCTTTTGGGCTCATAACCCAATAATGGATTTAAGTCCTCTAATTAAAACTTTGTATTGATTAAAGATTAGCTTAAGCTAGACCTAGCATGGTAATTCCAGTTAAAAAAAATTAATTAACATGTATTTTTTTAAAACCCAGCAGGAAATATTAAACTATATTAGCAATAATAATTTAATTTAGCTTAAAAAATTGGACTAATTAGGTGCCAGCAGTCGCGGTCATACCTAACAATTGAGTTAATTTTATTAGACAAGCTTTAAAAGGAAAATTTTTATAATCAGGTGAAATTGGTATAAAACTAAAGTTTGCTGCCTCTAAACTCTAAGCTTAAATTCTAAAAATAAACTAGGATTAGATACCCTATTATATAGAACCAAAATTTCGTGTCTAAGCACTAAGACTTTATAGTTAAAACTTAAACTACATGGCGGCAGTTAAAAATTTCAGGGGAACTTGCTAAGTAAATGATAACCCACAAGAAACTCTACTCTTACTCTTTAGAGTTTGTATATCGCCGTCTTCAGTTCTCATTTCAGATGAGCCCGTAACCTAAAAATAAAAAAAGACAGGTTATGATGCAGCTAATGTAAGAGTTTAGAAGTGAGTTACAATATAGAATGAATTTGGAGTTTTTTTGAAAAACAAAAACAAAAACTGGACTTGAAAGTAAATTCTATAAATATATATTAGTTGAATAAATAAATAAATTTAATTGTGCACAAATCGCCCGTCGCTTTCATTGAAAAATGAAATAAGTCGTAACATAGTAGGTGTACTGGAAAGTGTACCTGTCTTATTAGTGAAGTAGTATCACACCATCTTTTCGAGGTGGAGTTGTACCTAGGGGTTCATAAGATAAGTAGTATTCAAATAACATACTTTACTTGAAAGCGAATAATCGCACTAAGTTTCGGCCTTAGCTATGAGAATTTTTTTTGTTTCTCTCAAGTAGATGTTATCAGATTTATTTTCTGCGTTAGATTGCATGCAGGCCGGAAATTTTTCCTTTTTAATATGGGCCTTGCCTGTTATAATAGCATCTTTATTTACTATTAGGTCTTCATGAAGACAGTCCTACAAAAAAGTTATTTTAACTTTAATTTCAATTAATAGAGAGACTCGACAAAAAGCTTTACCAGGATTCCCTCTAATGCTATTTACTTTAATATCATTTTTGCTTGCTATAAACTTTATGGGATTGATCCCTTTTGTCTATGGGCCGACCAGAAATATTTGAGTTTCGGCTTCGCTAGCTATGGTTTTTTGGAGACTTCTTATTTTTTCTGGCTGGACTAGTTTCCCTAAAGAATCAGCAGCACATTTTGCTCCTGCTGGGGCTCCCAGAGGCTTCATTCCATTTCTAGTGGTTATTGAAACTGTCAGTATCTTCATTCGACCATTGACTTTATCTATTCGGATTATTGCTAACATTAGAGCTGGACATATTATTATAGCACTAATTGCGACTTCTTTAACAGCTTGCACTTTATTCACATTGGGCCCTATTATTATAGTTCATATTGGTTATAATATATTTGAGATTTTTGTTTGTTCTGTCCAGGCATACGTGTTCTCTTTGTTAGTTAAATTATACGGTGAAGAGCACCCTACATTTCATTAATTTTATAAGAAAACTACCTTTAGAGGGAGAAGCTATTGTAAGCATTTGGCTGTTAATCAAAGATAGCATTTTTAATGCCTTCCTTAAATGCCACAATTGAGCCCTATATTAGGATTTATCATATTTCTGACTGTTCTAGCATCTTATTTCCTATTAATATGTGCCTTGAGAAAAAAACATTCTTTTATTAATCCAACCAAAGTAAGTAAATCTGAAAAAACATCTCTTTCTTACTTCCAGTAACTTACCTCATGGAATGGCAGATTTAATGCATAAGCTTTAAGCGCTTAGTATGACTAGAAGTCTTCCATTAAACCACAGACTGATCCTTTCGGTGTAAGGCACAGAAGGTTTTGAGCCTTCATGAGGGCTCAGACCCAAAGGATAGTAGTATAAGGATTATATTATTTAATTCTCTGGGTCTGAAGTTCAGATTATGAATGTTCTAGATTTTAAAAAAATCTAGAACATTCATAATCTTTCTACTACTTTCTACTAAACAGCCCTTTATGTCAATGGACCTTAAAATACTTAGAATACAAGATTTGACTTGTTCTTTCTACCGTGCTTTAATTTAGACATTCATAATCTGAACTTCAGACCCAGAGAATTAAATAATATATAACTAACCAAATTAAATAATATATAACTAACCAAACTAGGCCCAGATAGAAGATTTTTAAAAATCTTTTCTACAAGTTTGCAACTTATTGTTTTAATATCAACTACAATCTGGTTTAATGGCAGGTAAAAGTAATCAATGATTATCTAAGGTGCCACAAACCAAAATTTTAATTAAACTAACTTTTACTTCTTTAGTCTAACTTTGCTAGTCTTTTTGCTTGGAAGGCAAATGTACAAAAATACTTACTAAAGAAATTAAATTAAAATTGTAGTTTGCAAAAATCTTCTAGATTTAGGGCTTCTACTACAATAGGTATGAATGAGTGGTTAGCCCCACAAATTTCGGAACACTGCCCATAGTAAACTCCGGGCTTCTCTACAAACATTCTTATTCTATTGAGACGACCAGGTACTGCGTCTATTTTAATTCCTATAGAAGGGAGAGTTCATGCGTGTAGTACATCAGCTGATGTCACAATAACAGTAGTTTCTATACCAAAAGGAACAACTGCCCGGTTATCTACCTCTAGTAAGCGGTAGTCTCCTTCGTTTAAATCTCTTTCCGGAATTATATAAGAATCAAAACTACCATTATTTGATAAAGGGACCTCGTATCTTCAGTATCATTGATGGCCTGTAGCTTTTAAAATTATACCGTTATCTCTTCTTTGTTCATCCAATAAGTAGAGAAGACGAAGGGATGGTAAGGCTAATCAAATTAGTAAAAGGGCAGGAACAATAGTTCAAACTGTTTCTAGTCGCTGAGCTTCTAGAACAGTTCGTGAAGTCAATTTATTTAAAATCAATTTCAGTCCAAGTAAAGCGCAAAAAGTGAAAATCCCTAGTAACAAGATTATAGCATGGTCGTGAAATAAAAATATTTCTCTTTGGAGAGGGGAACCAGCGTCTATTAAATTTAATTGTCCTCAAAATCTCATTTAAACAAAAGAAGTTTTCTATAATTACAGCTTCAATGTAATGCTTTAAATTTAAGCTATCTGTTTTTTATTTAACTACAACACCAGTATTGCATTTAAAGCTTGACAAGCTTCCGTTTTTATTTTAAACTAAGTTAAAAGACAGTTAGAATTTTTTTTCAAATTGCTGGAGCTCTAATCAATAAAATAAAAAACAAAAAATACAGAATCCTAATTGGGATAGCTAGAGTAGCATATGGTTCTTCAATGGGACATGCTCCAAGTCAAGTTAGAATTACAAAAAATACCACCAAATTTCAAAAAATAATCTGATATGGGGGAGTAAAAGACCCAGGAACTATTTTTCCATATGCGGCTCTTATCGGTAAAAAATATAAAACTATTACCGAGGCTGCTAAAGCAATGACCCCACCTAATTTATTAGGGATTGATCGCAAAATTGCGTAGGCAAAAAGGAAGTATCATTCAGGCTGAATATGAACCGGTGTAACCATAGCACTAGCTGGGTTAAAATTCTCTGGGTCTCCTAAAACGGTTGGGAAAAAGATTCCTAATAAAATAAATAGAACTATTAATAGAACGAATCCAACGATATCTTTTCAAGTAAAATAAGGATGAAAGGGAATTTTTCTAACATGGTGAGTCTCTCCTAAGGGGTTTGTAGATCCCTTTTCATGAAGAAATAAAATATGAAGGGCCCTTAATCCTGCAATTAAAAACGGCAAAATAAAATGTAAGGAATAGAACCGATTCAGCGTTGATTGGCCTACAGAGAACCCTCCCCAAATTCATTCTACAATATATCTCCCTAAATAGGGGATAGCAGATACTAAGTTAGTAATTACAGTTGCCCCTCAAAATGATATTTGACCTCAAGGCAAAACATACCCTAGGAAAGCTGTGCCTATACTAACGATAAAAATGGTTACACCTACTATTCATGTATGAGGTTGAGAGATGTATCTTTGGTAATAAAGACCCCGTCCAATGTGCATATATAAAAAAACAAAAAACAAAGAAGCGCCGTTAGCGTGAAAATTTCGAAATAGCCACCCACCAGGTACGTCTCGCATAATATGAATAACAGAACCAAATGTGTTAACTATGTCTGCTGTGTAATGTATTGAAAGAAATAACCCAGTTAGAATCTGGAGTCCTAGTAGGAGCCCCAAAATAGACCCTCCATTCCATCAGATCGAGAATCTTATAGGTCTAGGTAATCCTAGAAATTGTTCTGCTGGATTGGCTTGACGTATTTTATGCATAAAATTTTATAGAATTGAAAGACGTAGAAAAATCGTTTCCCCGTAAACGCAAAATCCTCACAAGTAAAGATAAGCCTAAAGCTGCCTCACAAGCCGCAAAAGTTAAAAGTACCAAAAATATCGAGTACCTAATTCCATAAACCAGACAAAAGGCAAAAATAAAAGCCAATAATCTAAGTATTAGTGCCTCCAGTCTAATTAATAAAATTAAAATGTGCGAGTTCAATTTTGTGAAAGTGAAGAAAGATGTGGCTACCCCAAGCCAAGAGATTTTTATTAAAACCACCAAAACTAGAATCCTCATTTTCGGCTTTGAAGGCCAATGGTTTAATCTTTAACCTATAGTTCTGTAAGGGGCATTTGACTGCCGTCTATAAATTTACAATTTACCGCTTAATACTTCAGCCACCAAAATTTTGGTCTATTAAAAATTAATTCTCATTGACACAAGGCATAAAGCACACAAAGAAAACGGTAAAAATGACTTTCAACATAATATTATAAGCAAGTCGTAACGAAATCGAGGGTAGGCCCCACGAACTAAAAGAAATAAAATTGCAACTAAAACCACTTGGGCAGGTAAGATGATCCCAGAAAAATGAGATTGGGAGAAAAATCAAACACTAGTTGCTATTGATATAAATAAAATACTAGCATACTCCGCTAAAAAAAGCATAGCGAATAAACCTCCCCCAAACTCGATATTAAAACCCGATACTAATTCAGATTCTCCCTCTGCAAAATCAAAAGGGGCCCGATTAGTTTCAGCTACTGTTCTTGTGAATCAGACCATTAATATCGGAATAAAAAGAAACGTAATCGGAAATCCAATTATAATAGCGTCATCTCATGAACTAGTAACTAAAAGGAATGCTCTAAAAAGTAATAACAAGAGTATTCTAACTTCATAGGAAATGGTTTGGGCAGCGGCTCGAAGAGCCCCCAGAAAAGCATATTTAGAATTTGAAGATCAGCCTGCTAATATAGTACCATAAACATTTAATGATGTAATACAAAAAAATAACAACAGCCCCCAGGAGACATACTTATTACTAAAAGGACTAGGATAAATATACCATAAAGTTAATGCTAAAATCAATCTTAAGCAAGGAGCAAAAAGAAACATATAATGGTTTCTACCATAAGGTATTACTTTTTCCTTTAAGAAAAGTTTAACCGCATCAGCAAACGGCTGAAGGATCCCTCAAAGTCTAACTTTATTAGGACCTTTTCGTAATTGAACATACCCTAATACTTTTCGTTCTAATAAAGTAAAGAATGCCACAGCTAACAAAATACATAAACAGGTTATAATCCTAACTATTAAATAAAGTACCATTTAAAAAACAAAAAACAATGAAAGCTGCTGAAATTACCACTCGAGAATTTGGTCAATTTCCCGAGCTAGTCAAATTTGAGCCTATCCAAAAGATTTTATTTTTGATAAAAAAATAAGGCTCAACCCATCCTTGATCAAGAATTTTTATTTTTGATACTAGAGATCTAAATGGTTTTGTTGATCCGTAAACTAGTGGAGTTAAGAAAAACAAAGTTGATAATCTAAATCTTTTTTTCTTTAAATTATTTTCAACTAAACCTATATAAATTCCAAATCCTGTGACTAAATTAATTACTCTAGATTGTACACTTGGAAGAAAACCAAATTCAAAATTAGAAATATCTAAGCTCAGGATAAACTTCCCTCCTCCAATAGCCCCTAAAGCCAAGATTATAACAGGCAAGGCCGTGTAAACTCCTGAATATCTAGAAAGTAACGGAAAAGCAGACTTATCCCAAGCAATGGCCTTTAGAGTTCGGGATACATATTTAGCGGTTATAAACGTTGCAACCAACATGACGATAACTCCAACCAGATTTGTTGAAGTCATGAGTATCTTTTCTAGAATTATATGTTTTGAATAAAAAGCCCTTATAAATGGAGCACCCACTAAACATAAACTTCTAATATTAAATATAACACAAGTAAATGGTATTAAGACCCCTACACCCCCTATTGTTCGAATATCTTGAGCCCCAAAAGTTACTATTAAGATATGGCCTGCAGCCAAGAATAGTAAAGCTTTAAATAAAGCATGAGTATACAAATGGAACAGGCCTAAAGCGGGGAAGTTTATTCCTAACCTGAAAACTATTACTCCTAATTGACTTAAAGTCGATAGAGCAATAATTTTTTTAATATCGTTTTCATAAGTTGCGGCCCATCCCCCTAATAGACAAGTAACAGATCCACATAGAAGAAGAATACTGCAGACAGTCTCATCTAACGGAAAATTATAGCTCAGTCGGATAATAACAAAGATTCCAGCTGTAACTAGGGTCGATGAGTGAACCAAAGCTCTTACAGGAGTTGGTGCTGCTATTGCAGCAGGGAGTCATGAACTAAAAGGAAATTGTGCGCTTTTGGTTAAAGCAGCAACGCACAGTATTAAAACAATTCCAGATGAGTAAAATATATAATTTCTTATTGATAGGAATGAAAATTGACCTTGAGTTAGGAATAGAAACACTCTTAAAACAATAATTACATCCCCAATACGATTAACTATGAGAGTCTGGAATCCGGCTAACTGGGAATCTTTCCTTTCATAATAAATAATTAAAGCAAAAGAGGTAATTCCAAGGCCATCCCATCCTAATAATAAAAAAAAGATAGACCCAGAGAAAATTAAAAAATTTATTGAAATTACAAATGACAATAAAATTCAAATAAACCGACCACAAAAGGGGTCTTCCTCTATATATTTGTGAGCAAACAAAAATACTCTCCCCGAAATTAGTGTAACGACCATTCTAAATCTAATTCTGATCTTATCAAAAATAAACATTATAGAAAACACTACTCTAGATAAAGAGAATAATTCAATTTCTAGGATAACACACTTGTCAACCTTTAAAAAAAAATAAGTGAGAAGCAATATTCTTATTGAATACCTAAATAGTAACAAACTAAATTTTAACCTCTTAACTCTTTTCATCATTTCTTACACAAAAGGAGCCGGGCTGAGAAATTCGAACTACAACTAAAAGTATTGCCAAGAGAAGAATAACTAAAAACAAAAACAAGGATAATCTTTTAGTATATAATAGCTCTTCTCCACTAACTCAGGTTCTTGACCCCAAAAACCCAAAAGGCAAAGCCCTACTTCTTTTTAGTGAGATTAAGCAAGATCCTAAAATCACACAAGTTAGTCTAACTATGTTTACTTTAAAAGGATAATTTCTTCTAATTAAGCAAATATAAATAAATAAAACCAGCAACCCTCCTACATAAACTAAAAATAAAACATAGGAAAATCAAAATCTTGATAACAATGAAATAGCAGTTACTAGAGCCAATCTAATTACAACAATAACAGATGTTATCCTAATAGGGTTTTTGAACAATGGTAAACAAAAAATCAGAAATGAACAAAATCAGTAAACAAGTGACAATTCAAAAATAGTGTAAATTACTATCCTCTAACTCCCAAAGTTAGTATTCTGTTAAACTCTTTTTGAATTTAAATATGGTTTTGAGACAAGGTCTTCTTTTTAGTTGCAAACTAAAACTTCTATATTTTATAAAGTACAAAACCGACTAATATTATTTTATTATAGATTGATTCTAAGTCAATTGCATATTATTCTGCCAAGTCAAGATTATACATTAACTGTACTGAATAGTGGTCCTTTCGTACTAAATACCCAAATTTTAAGGATAGAATCTGACCTGGCTTACGCCGGTCTGAACTCAGATCATGTAGGATTTTTAGTTCGAACAGAACCTTTCTAAAAAGCGGCTAGCCCATTAGTTCCCTAGTCCAACATCGAGGTCACAAACTTATATTTTAAATTATGCTGTTATCCCTAAGGTAGTTTATTCGTACTTATAAAAATCGATATGTAAATTGCAAGAAGTTATATTCTATCTGTTCTTATGTTGCCCCAACTAAATCATCGTAAATAAATAATTTATATTAAATAAAACTCTAAGGGTCTTCTCGTCCTTTATCTTTACATAGGCTTTTTCACCTATAAAGTAATTTCTATAAAACAGTTCAGAGACAGCTAAACTCCGTAATTCCATTCATACCTGACTCCATTTAAAAGCCAATTGATTGCGCTACCTTAGCACGGTCAAAGTACCGCGGCCATTGATAATTTATTTTCATAACTTACACATTGGGCAGGTTTAACCTTAGATCAATATTCCTAAGGCTATGTTTTTGTTAAACAGTCGAAATCTATATTTGCCGAGTTCCTTTGAACTGATTAAAAATTTATATTTAGTAGGTTGGACTTAAATACAAAATTTAAGTAATCAAAATTAAAATTAATACTCATTTACACATTTTTATTTCTATGTCTAGTTGATTAGAAAAATCTTATATCGTAATAAATTTTTTAAACAAGAAATATTAGCACAGTTAACTTTTCCTCTGGATTAACATTAGAAAATCGGGCTAAAAATAAAAATATTATTTACATAAAATCTAATCACTTTATGTCTAATTTTTCAGCACTAAATGCTTTTCTAAGATTGCCAGATATCCCAAGAATTGAGAGTTTTTCACTACCAACTATCTGTTTCAGGATCATACTTCAACATAATCTTTTTATTATTCTATTCTATAACATGAAAGTTAGCTCTTCTTGATTCGGGAAATATAAACCAATATAATTATTGTGTAACCATTATACAAAAGGTACAAATTTAATTAAACTTTTTAACTTTAAATATTTCCATCGAAGTAATTTTTTAATTAACTCTAAGTTAAATCTGTAAATATTTTAAGAATAAAGACACCTTGATTCGGATTTCTTCAATGTAACTGAAACGTAAAAAAATTATACTTTATCTTTATAAAATTACTTTAGGCCACAGTTACAGAAGATTCTGTGTTTCTATGGAAGTCTAAAGGAAGAATTTCTTCTCACTCTCGAGAAATAGCAGGGGCCTTAGTAAACAGAACTCCTCGTTGGGAGACTAAGGCTTCTCACAGAATAAACACAAATATTAAGACAGCAAAAATAGAGAATAATGAACCAAATGAAGAGACTTGATTTCATTTATAATAGGCATCAGGGTAGTCTGAGTACCGTCGAGGCATCCCCGCCAACCCTAAAAAGTGTTGCGGAAAAAAGGTTAAGTTTACAGCACAAAACATTACTAAAAAGTGCGCTTTAGCTCAACGTTCATGTAGAGTTAACCCCGTCATCAAGGGAAACCAATAAACAAACCCTCCAAAAATTGCAAATACAGCCCCCATAGATAGTACATAATGAAAGTGGGCAACTACATAGTATGTATCATGTAAAACAATATCTAAAGAGGAGTTAGATAAAACAATTCCTGTCAACCCTCCAAGAGTAAAAAGAAAAATAAAACCCAAAACTCAATACATAGCTGCATTAAACGGTCCTCGTCTTCCATATAAAGTTATTAGTCAGCTAAAAACTTTAATTCCTGTTGGGACAGCAATAATTATTGTAGCAGCAGTGAAATAAGCTCGAGTATCTACATCTATACCAACAGTAAACATGTGATGAGCTCACACAATAAAACCTAAAATCCCAATGGAAATTATTGCATAAATTATTCCTAAAGTACCGAAAGCAGGCTTAGAAGTAAAATTTCTTAGGATATGAGAAATTATCCCAAATCCAGGCAAAATTAAAATATACACTTCAGGATGCCCAAAGAACCAAAATAGATGTTGGTATAAAATAGGATCTCCCCCACCAGCTGGATCAAAAAATCTCGTATTAAAATTTCGATCTGTTAATAGCATAGTAATAGCCCCAGCTAATACTGGAAGAGATAAAAGTAACAAAAAAGCGGTCACTAAAACAGATCAAACAAATAGGCTTAATCGTTCTATTGTCATTGCAGGACATCGCATATTAAAAATAGTAGTAATAAAATTAATTGCTCCCAGTAAAGAAGATGCCCCAGCTAGATGAAGAGAAAAAATAGCAAGATCAACTGAGGTTCCTCCATGACCTATTGGCCCAGATAAAGGAGGATAAACAGTTCAGCCTGTTCCTGCCCCTCCCTCTATTAATGTTGAGCATAAAAGAAGAATAAACGAAGGGGGTAGCAACCAAAATCTTATATTATTTATTCGAGGAAATCTCATGTCCGGAGCCCCAATCAACAGAGGTACCATCCAATTTCCAAATCCTCCAATTATTAAAGGTATTACTAAAAAAAAAATTATGACAAAAGCATGGGCAGTCACAATTACATTATAAAAGTGATCATCCCCTAAAAAAGCACCGGCAGCACCTAATTCAAAGCGGATTAATAATCTCAATCCCGTTCCTAATAGACCACATCATATTCCAAAAATAATATAAAGTGTTCCAATATCTTTATGGTTAGTTGAAAAAAGTCAACGCAT